AATCCTCTATTTTCATAAGATCTTCTTGCCTGTTATTCAAAAGGTCTACTAATGTATATATATTTGACTTTTTGAGTAAATTATAGATCCTGGGGGTCAATTCTAATTGGTCAATAAAAATCGATTTCAATGCTATTTCTTTTTTCTTTTTTATGAGTTTAGCCAATTTCTCTTGAAAGGTAAAAGGGGATAAAGGAACCGTGGGTTGATTGCTCTCTAAATGTGAGTTTTCTTCTTCCATATGTAAAAAGGGGATAAATAACTCAATCAAATTCCGCGAGGCTTCATGAAGTGCTTCTTTCGGAGTTAAACTTCCATTTGTCCATATTTCTAGAAAAAGTATCTCTTGTTTTTGATTTCCATTTCCATAGGAATGAATACTATGATTTGCATTTCGAACAGGCATGAATATAGCATCTATAGGATAACTTCCATCTTGAGAGTTATGTGGCGTTTTGATAAGATATCCACGATTTCTTTCGATTTGTAATCCAATATACAAATTGATCGATTCCGTCAGACTAGCTATATGTTGTGTATTATCAATGATTTCTACATAAGGCGGTAAGGTAATATCTTTAGCCGTTACATATCCAGGACCCCTAACACAAATAGACGCGTCACAAGTTCCATATAAATTACTTCTTAAGACAATTTCTTTCAAATTAATTAAGATTTCATGTACTGATTCCTGAATACCCGCTATGGTAGAATATTCATGTGACACTTTATCAGATTTTACGCGTGTGATACATGTTCCTTCGATTTCTCCAAGCAAAGTTCTTCGCATCGCAATTCCTATTGTGTCGGCTTGACCTTTCATAAGTGGAGACAGAACAAAGCGCCCATAATAAAGACGTTTCCTGTCTATTCTTGATTCAACACACTTCCACTGGCGTGTCCGAGTAGATACTGCTATTTTCTCTCGAACCATAGTAATATTATTTGATATTGAATCATTTATTTCTCTTGTTTCTCTTGACAGTCCTTTAATGTGCATTTCTATATTCGCCTTTTTTTGGGGGGTCTACATCCATTATGTGGCATAGGGGTTACATCTCGTATAAAAGTTAATAATATACCACTTCTGCGAATAGCTCGGAGTGCTGCGTCTCTTCCGAGACCGGGACCTTTTATCATGACTTCTGCTCGTTGCATACCTTGATCTACTACTGTACGAATAGCATTTCCCGCCGCGGTTTGAGCAGCAAAAGGTGTCCCTCTTTTCGTCCCCTTGAATCCACAAGTACCGGCAGAGGACCAAGAAACCACCCGCCCCCGTACATCTGTAATAGTGATAATGGTATTATTGAAACTGGCTTGAACATGAATAACTCCTTTTGGTATTCTACGTGTACTCTTACGTGACCCCATACGTCCATTTCTACGTGAACCGATTCGTGGTATAGCTTTTGCCATATTTTATCATCTCATAAATATCAGTCAGAGATCTATGGATATATCCATTTCATGTTACAAAAGATTCCTTAGTTGTCATCAGTTTCTTTAGCGAGTCTGATTATCCCTGTCTTTGTTTATGTTTCGGATTGGAACAAATTACTATAAGTCGTCCCCTCCTACGGATTAATCGACACTTTTCACAAATTTTACGGACAGAAGCTCTTATTTTCATACTTGTCATTCCTTATCTTAAATTTGAATCAACCTCGGAATCTACTTCTTTGAAGACAAAAAGTTTCTTGATCATTTTTCATCTCGATTCCCCTTCCCACGAAAGGGGCGTTCAAACCATTTAATCCTTCGAATCTTTGTTGCGGAGTCAAAAATTATACGCCCTCGGTAACGACTTACTTCAACTTTGACTCTATCTCCTGGTAGTATTCGTATAAAACTACGCCGGATCTTTCCTGAAACATAACCTAGAATCAGATCGTCAATATCTAAACGAATTCGAAACATGCCATTGGGAAGCGATTCGGTAATTAAACCTTCCTGAATCCATTTTTTTTCTTTCATTTCAGGTAAAGCCTCTTAAAGTATCAACTAAAGGAGGAATAACAGTATTAGACAACCCAGCTCTTTGAGTTTTTTTACAATTTCAAAGAATCAATTTCGAATACAATTTGTTTATGAGAAAGATTACCATATAGAACACAAAATCTCTCCGCCGATTCCTTCTAGTCTAGCCTCTCGGTCGGTCATTATACCTCGAGAAGTGGACAGAATTACAATCCCCATCCCGCCTAAAATTCGAGGAATTCGTTGATAGTTAGAATAGATTCGTAGACCCGGTCGACTGATTCGGTTTAAATAGAAAAGGTTTCTATAGGGCTTTTTTCTAGCCCTTCGGTGTCTCAGCGTTAAAACCAAAAAATTTTTATGGTTTTCGCGTTGTTTTCTCATGTTTTCGATAAAACCTTCTCGTAAAAGTATTTTTACAACATTTTCGGTACTGTTAGTCGATGTTATTCGAACCACTCTTTTTTGATCCCTATAAGCATTTCGTATAGAGGTTAATATCTCAGCAATAGTGTCTCTACCCATTATGCCTAAAATTGTTGGTAACTCATTATTTGATATAATCAACATGTTTTTTTGTTTATGAATAACTCAAGGTATATGCGTGAGATACAATCTATCTCTTAATCTATATCTATTTTTTTCAAATAACCTACTATAAACATAGTTTTATAATACCTCGGGAGCTAAGGAAACTATTTTAGTAAAATTTTGTTTTCTTAATTCACGGGCGATCGCACCAAAAATTCGAGTTCCTTTTGGATTTCCTTCTTGATCAATAACAACTGCAGCATTGTCATCATATCGTATTATCATACCGTTGTCTCGTTTGAGTTCTTTACAAGTACGTACAATTACAGCTCTGACAACTTCTGATCTTTCTAGAGGCATATTTGGTACTGCGTCTTTGATTACAGCAACAATAATGTCACCAATATGAGCATATTGACGATTGCTAGCACCTATGATTCGAATACACATCAATTCTCGGGCCCCGCTGTTATCGGCTACATTTAAATGGGTTTGAGGTTGAATCATACGATTTTAAAATTTTTTCTTTCAATGCAAAGGACAAAGAAAAAAAAAGGAAATATTGTTTATCTCAAAAAAAGAAATTTGCAATTTTTTCATAATGAAGAACCTTTTTTGTTGATTGTTCTTTTTATACTTTATCCCGAAATAATGAATTGAGTTCGTATAGGCATTTTTGATGCTGCTATTGAAATTGCCCGTCTAGCTATATTTTCTGTTACTCCATTCATTTCATAAAGTATTCGACCTGGTTTAACAACAGCTACCCAATATTCGGGGGATCCTTTACCCGAACCCATACGTGTTTCTGCAGGTCTTACTGTAACTGGTTTGTCTGGAAATATTCGTACCCATATTTTTCCACCACGACGTACATTTCGTGTCATTGCTCGTCGACCTGCTTCTATTTGTCTGGATGTGATCCAAGCAGGTTCAAGCGCCTGAAGAGCATATTTACCGAAACAAATACGATTCCCCTGATAAGAAATTCCCTTCGTTCTTCCTCTATGTTGTTTACGGAATCTGGTTCTTTTGGGGTTATAGTTGATAGTTGTTTCTGAATTCCATCCCTACTACAGAACCAGACGTGAGAATTTCTTCTCATCTGGCTCCTCGCGACTAAAAGGATTCAAAAAAAATCAAGTTTTCGCGGGCGAATATTTACTCTTCTGTTTCAGTTTTAGACTTTTTGTGTGCCTTTGAAGAATAGATCAATTCATCTCGGCTTCCTTCCGCCATCCCGACCAGCGAATCAGTAAGATTTCCTTTTCCATAGAATCTTTTGCATTCACAGCTTCCATCGTTCCCATCGCTTCTTACTTAATGCTTAGGTCTTAGTTTTACAATGGAGCTCGTCATGAAAGTTGTTCTTGAGTCAATTTTCTCAGTCTTTTTTGGCTCAAAGCTCTTGATTTTTGTGTTTTGCTCTAGGAAGAATAAAAGTCATTTACTTATACTTAGGATGAATCTTGATTCATGCTATATTACACTGCCCCGTTTTAATTTATAAGATGATTTATTGACCTTACATATTGGAATTCTATATCATTTTTTCTCTCGTTCTCTCATCCTTCCGTTTATCTACATTTTTCTTCTATCTTTTGTTTTTACAAAGATTTTTTTCAGAAACAAAAAATATTTCAGTCGCTACAAAGGTATGATCATTATATCAAATTTTGGCTGATTTTTTAAATTGAGATAATGCGAAGTGATGAGGTGGTTAGTATGTCTCTACTTACATACTGGGCATTCATACTGGGGAGCTGGGATAATCGTGTTTAATCCTAACCCTAAACAACCAACGAGTCGCACACTAAGCATAGCAATTTTATCAAAGGGTTAGTCGAATTTTTATTCAGTCCTATAGAATTAAAAGAATTAATTGATGGCTTTGAAAAAAAAAATAAAAAGAAAGGAGGGGTTTAATTTTTAAAAGTAAGATTTTAGTATTCCTTGTCGATAAATATCCAAATTTTTATCCCCAACACACCATAGATAGTTCGAGCACTATAGGAACAATAATCAATTTGAGCTCCAATGGTTTGGAGGGGAACCCTGCCTTCTCGTATCCATTCAACACGTGCAATCTCTTTTCCATCAATCCGACCTGCAATTTGAATTTGAATGCCTTTTGTATCCGCTTGTTCGGTTAATTCAATAGCTTTTTTCATTGCTTTTCGAAATGAAACCCTATTTTTTAATTGTTCGGCTATAAATTCTGCAAGAATTGTGGGGTTTCCATAAGGTTTTGAAATTCTTTTGATAGCAATGTTAAGTTTACGATTCATACAATTTAATTCTTTTTCTAGGGTTGTCTGTAATTCTTCCACTCCTCGTGATCTGCTTTCTAATAATAACTTTGGGAATCCCATAAATATTATGACCTGGATCAGATCGATTCTTTTTTGAATCTCTATACGTGCAACTCCCTCTATCGCGGAGGATATTCTCGTATTCTTTTGTACATAATTTTTAATACAATCTCTTAT